AAAAAAGAACCATATTATGTGATGATGAAAAAAAAGAAAAATGCTTGCCAAAAGCATATGATCCTTTTTTCAACGGACCATATCGAGGAACGAGAAAAAAATTAGATTCACGCGCAATCATGAATACTTATACAGATACAGAAGATTTAGTAGAATCTTTTTTTATAAATAAGATTCATGATCTACTTATTAATGATTCCGTAGAACTCCACCGTCAATCATTTTTGAATTCTAAAGAAGAAAAAGGAATTGATTCAGAAAGTCAAGCAAAATATTTGCAATTTGTATTTGATGTAATTACAACACATACAAAAGATCAAAAAACAATGAAAAAAGAATCTATTGGAATTAGAATAGAAGAAGTCAGTAAAAAGGTTTCTCGATGGTCATACAAATTAACCGAGAATTTGGAAGAAGAGGAAGAAGAAGAAGAAGAATTGGAGGAATACGATCATGAGATTCATTCAAGAAGAGCCAAACTTGTGGTAATTTATAACGATAATGATCAGAATACCAATTCTATTTCTAGTATTCAGAATACTAGTAACAATGATAAAAACGATGATCAAATGGAAGAGGGAGAGGTGGCTTTGATACGTTACTCACAACAATCGGATTTTCGTCGCAATCTAATCAAAGGATCCATGCGCGCTCAAAGACGTAAAACAGTTATTTGGGACCTCTTTCAAGTAAATGTACATTCCCCACTTTTTTTGGATCGTCTAGACAAAATGTCTTTTTTTTCGTCTTTTGATATCAACGAAATGAAGAATATAATTTTTAGGAATTGGATGGGCAGAGAACAAGAATCAGAATTAAAAATTTCCTATTTTGAAAATGACGATAAAAAAGAAGAAAAGGAGAAAGAGGAAAAAAGATATAAAAACGAACAGATAGAAATATCAGAAGCTTGGGATGCTTTTATATTTACTCAAGTAATAAGAAGTTTGATGTTAATAACCCAATCTTTTCTTAGAAAATACATTTTATTTCCTTCATTAATAATAGCCAAAAACCTTTTCCGTATGTTATTATTCCAAATTCCCGAGTGGGACGAGGATTTTAAGGAATGGAATAGAGAAATCCATATTAAATGCACCTATAATGGTGTTCAATTATCAGAAACAGAATTTCCCCAAGATTGGTTAATAGATGGTATTCAGATAAAGATTCTATATCCTTTTTGTCTAAAACCTTGGAGAAAATATAAGGCACAATCTCATCATAGAGATCTAATGAAAAAAAAAGAGAAAAAAACAAATTTTTGTTTTTTAACAGTCTGGGGAATGGAAGCGGAACTTCCCTTTGGTTCTCCCCGAAAACGACCTTTTTTTTTTGAACCTATTTATAAAGAACTCCAAAAAAGAAAAAAAAAGGTGAAAAAGAAATTTTCACAAGTTTTAAAATCTTTAACTTTAAATAAAAAAATAAAATCCTTTCTAAAAATTAGAAAAGAAAAAACAAAAGGGGTCGTTCAAGTTATCAAACTAATAATGAAAAAACTGGAGAAAGTAAATCCAATTTTCTTATTTGAATTAAGGAAAGAAAAAGTATATGAACCGAACGAAAACAAAAAAGATTTCAAAAGAAATAATAAGATTCTTCGCGAATCGTCCGTTCTAAATCGAACGATGAATTGGTTAAATTATTCACTAATAGAAAAAAGAATGAAAGATCTTTCTGATAAGACAATCAAAATCAGGAATCAAATTGAACAAACCGCAAAAGACAAGAAAAAAAAAGAAATAGTTCTAATTTCTGATAATAAAGGATCGGGATCACAGAAACATATTTTGAAAATATTAAAAAGGAAAAATATCCGATTAATGCGTAAATCACACTACTTTATCAAATCATTCATTGAAAAAATATACATAGATATTTTGCTATGTACCATTACCGTTTCGAAGAGAAATGCACAACTTTTCTTTGAATCAACAAAAAAGATCTTTAATAAATCCATTTACAACAATGAAATAAATCAAGAACAAGAAGGAATTGATGAAACAAATCAAAATACAATGAATTTCCTTTTGACTATAAAAAAATTAAAATCGTTTTCAAATACTGATAATACTACGAATAGCAATCAAAATTCCAATACTTATTGGAACTTATCTTCCCTGTCCCAAGCATATGTTTTTTACAAAATATCACAAAACCAATTACTTAATAAGTATCAATTGAGACCTGTACTTAAATATCAAGGGAGCTATCCTTTTTTTAAGGATAATTTAAAAGACTATTGTATGATACATGGAATATTTAACTCACATAATAAAATTCATACGTATGTAATGAACGAATGGAAAAATTGGTTAAAAGGTTATTATCAATACGATTTATCTCAAAAAAAAAGGTCTCCATTAGTACCTAAAGAATGGCGAAATAGGATCAATAAACATAGTATGATTCAAAACAAGGAATCAAACCAATTGGATTTCTATCAAAAATACCAATTTATTTATTCCATGAAAAAAAATGACTATGCAGCAAATTCATTTATGAGTCAAAAAGACAAATGGAAAAAACATTACAGATATGATCTTTTCTCATATAAATACATAAACCTTCCTAATTTATACATTTCTGGATCAACATTAGAAATAAACGGGGACCAAGAAATTCCATCTCATTTTAATATATCGAAACCTGAATCATTTTATGTATTGGTAAGTATACCTAGTAATGATTATCTAGAAAAAGGATATCTTATTGATAGGAATACAAATTTGGATAGAAAATATCTTGATTGTAGAATTCTTCATCTTTGTTTTATAAAGAATATTGAGATCTGGACCGATACACATATTGGTATCAAGATTCAGAAAGATACTAAGACTGAAATTAAGAATTTAAAAAAAATGGAAAAAAAAGATCTTTTTTTTCCTACAATTCATCAAGAGATCAAACCATGCAATCAAAAAAGAAACTTTTTTGATTGCATGGGAATGAATAAAGAAAGGTTCTATGATACCGCATCAAATCATGATACTATATCCAATCTAGAAACTTGGTTCTTCCCAGAATTTGTGCTACTTTTTGATATATATAAAATGAAACCTTGGATCATCCCAATCAAATCACTCTTTTTTCATTTTTCTATAAATGAAAAAAGTAAAAGCATTAACGTAAATCCAAAGAAATCATCTAATAAAAAAAAAGATCGTGAATTAGGAAATTCCAAGCAGGAAGAGAATGAACAACAGGTCCACGGAAATCTTGTATGGAATCTACAAAAAATCAAAAAAGAAAATCAAAAAACTGTTGAAGAAGATTACGCAAGATTAGAAATGAAAAAGGTTCTAAAAAATAAACAATATAAGAGCAAGAATGAAATGGAACTAGATTTTTTTTTGAAAAAATATTTACTTTTTCAACTAAGATGGGCTGATCCCTTGAAGAAAGAAATAATGAAAAATATCAGGATATATTGTCTCCTACTTAGACTAAGAAATCCAAAGGAAATTGCTATATCTTCGATTCAAAGAGGTGAAATAAATATAGATGAAATGCTGATTCAAAAGGACCTAGTTCTTGCAGAATTGATAAGAAAGGGAATATTTATTATTGAACCAATTTGTCTATCTATACAAAGGAAAGGAAAATCTATTATATATCAAACTATGGATATTTCATTGGTCGATAAGAAAAAGCATCAAACAAAGAAAAAATACACAAAAAAAAGATATATTGAGAAAGGGGGGTTTGAAAAATCCATTGCACGACACAGCAACATATTTTTGAGTGGAGACAAGAATCATTATGATTTACTTGTTCCTGAAAATATTCTATCTCCCAGACGTCGTAGAGAATTTCGAATTCGAATTTGTTTCAATTCCCGGAATCTTCATGTTGTGGATAGAAATACAAGATTTTGCAATGAAAACAAAATAAGAAACTGTGGACAATTTTTGAATGAGGACAAACATATTAATACAGATAGAAAAGATTTCATGAAATTCAAATTGTTTCTTTGGCCCAATTTTCGATTAGAAGATGTAGCTTGTATGAATCGCTATTGGTTTGATACCAATAACAGCAGTCGTTTCAGTATGTCAAGAATACATATGTATTCACAATACAGAATGAATTCAATTCCAATGAAAAATGAAAAAAATCTATAGTGGATTTCCTACATATCGTGTAACATATTTGGTAGATTAATAGATGAAAGTCGAAACATATACACTGTGTAACATTCTACTACATGATGCTGATTTCATAGTGTATCAATATTCATTAGGAATAACGGAATCATTTAAAGTAAAAAGAAATTGTTTTTTTTCGTGAATACATATATGTTTTGTATATTTGGATCAAATATACAAAACATAAAAACATAAACCACATAAAGAAAAAACAAAGTAGTATATGAATGAAATCCAATTTTGATGTATACTAGATGAAAATAACTGACATAAGAAATATTATTATTTTTCCTGATCCGTAAAATTCACAGAAAAGAAAGATAGAAATCTTAATTTATGGTCAAAAATTCATTCATCTCAGTTATTACACAAGAAGAAAAAGAAGAAAATAGTGGGTCTGTTGAATTTCAAGTATTCCATTTCACCAGTAAGATACGGAGACTTACTTCACATTTAGAATTGCACAAAAGAGATTTTTTATCGCAAAGAGGTCTACGAAGAATTCTGGGAAAACGTCAACGATTATTGACTTATTTGTCAAAGAAAAAGAAAGTGCGTTATAAGAAATTAATGGATCAGTTAGATATTCGGGAACCAAAAACTCGTTAATTAAATTTGAATTTCTTATTTGAGTTTCTTATTATTTTATTCTTATTATCCTTGTTCTTTTTTATTTTTTTCATTATTTTCTTCTTATTATTAGTTCAGTTATTCTTTTTTTTTAGATTTTTCATTTTAAGAATTTCATGAAATAATGAATTAAGGAAAAAAATATGACTGTACCGGCTACAAGAAAAAATTTCATAATAGTCAATATGGGTCCTCACCACCCATCAATGCATGGTGTTCTTCGGCTGATCGTTACTCTGGATGGTGAAGATGTTATTGACTGTGAACCTATATTGGGCTATTTACACAGAGGGATGGAAAAAATAGCGGAGAACCGAACAATTATACAATATTTGCCTTATGTAACACGTTGGGATTATTTAGCTACTATGTTCACAGAAGCAATAACAGTAAATGCACCAGAACGATTGGAAAGTGTTCAAGTGCCTAAAAGGGCCAGTTATATCAGAGTTATTATGCTGGAGCTGAGCCGTATAGCCTCCCATTTGTTATGGCTTGGCCCTTTTATGGCCGATATTGGTGCACAGACTCCCTTTTTCTATATTTTAAGAGAGAGGGAATTAATATATGATCTATTCGAAGCCGCCACAGGTATGCGGATGATGCATAATTATTTCCGCATCGGAGGAGTAGCTGCGGATTTACCTTATGGCTGGATAGATAAATGTTTTGATTTCTGTGATTATTTTTTAACAGAAGTTGTTGAGTATCAAAAACTCATTACGCGAAATCCCATCTTTTTGGAACGAGTTGAAGGAGTGGGCATTATTGGTGGGGAGGAGACAATAAATTGGGGTTTATCAGGACCAATGTTACGAGCTTCTGGGATCCAATGGGATCTTCGTAAAGTTGATCGCTATGAGTGTTACAATAAATTTGATTGGGAAGTCAAATGGCAAAAAGAAGGCGATACATTAGCTCGTTATTTAGTAAGAATCGGTGAAATGCAAGAATCCATAAAAATCATTCAACAGGCCCTAGAAGGAATTCCTGGAGGGCCTTATGAAAATTTAGAAAACCGGCGTTTTCATAGGACAAAGGATTCCGAATGGAATAATTTTGAATATAGATTTCTTACTAAAAAACTTTCACCCAATTTTGAATTGTTAAAACAAGAACTTTATGTAAGGGTAGAGGCCCCAAAAGGAGAATTAGGAATTTATTTAATAGGAGATAGTAGTGTTTTCCCCTGGAGATGGAAAATTCGTCCACCCGGTTTCATCAATTTGCAAATTCTTCCCCAGCTAGTTAAAAGAATGAAATTGGCTGATATCATGACGATACTAGGTAGTATAGATATCATTATGGGAGAAGTTGATCGTTGAAATGATAATTGATACGACAGAAGTACAAACTATTAATTCTTTTTATAGATTAGAATCCTTAAAAGAAGTCTATGGATTCATATGGATTTTTGTCCCCATTTTAATCCTTGTCTTAGGAATCACAATGGGGGTATTAGTCATTGTGTGGTTAGAAAGAAAGATATCTGCAGCAATACAACAACGTATTGGACCTGAATATGCCGGCCCGTTAGGAATTCTTCAAGCTTTAGCGGATGGGACCAAACTACTTTTGAAGGAGGATCTTCTTCCATCTAGAGGTAATATTCGTTTATTTAGGGTCGGACCCTCTATAGGGTTTATATCAATTCTACTAAGTTATTTAGTAATTCCTTTTGGATATCACCTTGTTTTAGCTGATCTCAGTATAGGTGTTTTTTTATGGATTGCCTTTTCAAGTATTGTCCCCATTGGTCTTCTTATGTCAGGATATGGATCAAATAATAAGTATTCCTTTTCAGGCGGTCTACGAGCTGCAGCTCAATCGATTAGTTATGAAATACCATTAACTCTATGTGTGTTAGCAATATCTCTACGTGTGATTCGGTGGAACATGAACTCTTTTTTATCTATTTTCTAGAAAATAGATAAAAAATGAATTGAGATTTCAATACTATAAAATAGAAATCTAATTCATAGAATTCAATATGTAAATATGAATATCAAAGAATAAAAGAAATATTTCTTTTATGAATTTCTTTATCTTCACTTACTTTATACTTACTTTATTAAAGTATAAAGTTTCTAAATTCAATAAAGAAATTGAATGTCTTGAATAAATATCTTCATCTTTTTTATGAAAAATTTCAGTTCGATGAGTTAAACCAGATAGTTATATGAGTGAAACAAAACTGCTTCTCAATTTGCAGTAAAACAAGAAGAATCTCATTCCCTAGGTACAAGAAGAAAATTGAAGTAAACATAAGTTGTTTACCCCAAGATTGAGATTCTTTTATTAGTCGTCATATCTTGAAGCGGATGCAAAAGATCAACTGTATTTCTTACTATACTGGGGATCTATCAAAAAGAAGTGGGCAGTTAGGAACACCAAAGTACGCAAAGGATGAGTAATGGAAATAATGTAAGGTATCAAAAAAAGGTATTTTTGCATAAAACTTTGCATAAAACGAATCATAATAAGGGCTTGAAATTGGTAGAAATGATCAAGCAGTACTTCCCCACGATTCCGATCTAGAGTATGCTACTATTTGCTGATTAAATAAATGACTATCAAGAACGAATTAATCCTTTATTTTCTTTCCCTTTTTTTTTTTCAGAAAGAAGAACAGGAACAAGACAAATAGAATGCAATACAATAATAGAATAAAAAAGAATAAAATGGGAATAATAAGAAAATATTTCTTTCTTCATACATATGCATATGGGAATTCTTATCATTATTCATTAACTAATGCCCAATTCTTTCTATTTATGAATATAACGAGTATTTTATTGAAGGATTAAGTTATTGCTGAACAAAGAGAATTTTTGATTCTTTTCATTATAATATAATATCATTATAAGGGATGAGATCAATTCAGAAGTGCTTTTTCTTATTCTAGCAGACAGAATTTTATTGGTCGAATTGAGGGCTTTCCAATCTCCAATTTATCTTTACATTGATTGTATTTACCTAAGGTCCAAGCCAAGGAGAGCAATAATACTGAACTAGTCCTTACCTTACATTTCTTTGTGGCCATATAGGAGCCGTATGAAACTTAGGTTTCATGTACGGTTTTGGAATAGCGATGGGAGCAGTGATTTTATCATCGACTATAATTATCTAACAGTTCAAGTACAGTTGATATAATTGAGGCACAGTCCAAATATGGTTTTGGGGGATGGAATCTGTGGCGTCAGCCCATAGGGTTTCTAGTTTTTCTAATGTCTTCTCTAGCAGAATGTGAAAGATTGCCTTTTGATTTACCAGAAGCAGAGGAGGAATTAGTAGCAGGTTATCAAACCGAATATTCAGGTATAAAATACGGGTTCTTTTATCTTGCTTCTTACCTAAATCTATTAGTTTCTTCATTATTTGTAACAGTTCTTTACTTAGGTGGGTGGAATTTTTCTATTCCGTACATATCTCTTACTGAACTCTTTGGAATAAATAAAATGTTTAGAGTCTTTGTAATAGCAATTAGTATCTTTATTACATTAGCTAAAGCTTATTTGTTTCTGTTCATTCCTATCACAACAAGATGGACTTTACCTAGGATGAGAATGGATCAATTATTAAATCTTGGATGGAAATTTCTTTTACCTATTTCTCTAGGTAATCTATTATTGACAACTTCTTTTCAACTTGTTTCACCATAAACTATAAAACTATAAATAAGAATAATAAATTAAGAGAAAAAAAGAATGAATATTATATATTCATAACTTATCTCAACCAAGAGAAAGAAACATAAATTTTATTCATGGATATATAAAATATGTTACCTATGGTTACTGGGTTCATGAATTATGGCAAACAAACAATACGAGCTGCAAGGTACATTGGACAAAGTTTCATAATTACCTTATCCCATACAAATCGTTTACCTGTAACTATTCAATATCCTTATGAAAAATCAATCACATCAGAGCGTTTTCGTGGTCGAATCCACTTTGAATTTGATAAATGTATTGCTTGTGAAGTATGTGTTCGCGTATGTCCAATAGACCTTCCCATTGTTGATTGGAAATTTGAAAAAGATATTAAGAAAAAACAATTGCTTCATTACAGTATTGATTTTGGTGTCTGTATATTTTGCGGTAACTGTGTCGAGTATTGTCCAACAAACTGTTTATCGATGACTGAAGAATATGAGCTTTCCACTTATGATCGTCACGAATTAAATTATAATCAAATTTCTTTAGGTCGGTTACCAATGTCAATAATTGGAGATTACACAATTCAAAAAGTTATGGACTCAACAAATCAAATGAAAAAATAAAAAAACCCTTGCTTAGTTCAAGAATGGTTACCAATTACTAATTACTCTAATTACTAAGATTTGGTTTGGAATAAAGTAGTATTAGCCAAATAACTTTATTTTATCTATCTAATTTTTTTCATTCAATTAGTAAGGTATCATATAAAAAAAGAGTTCCTTTCCTGGACCCTTAGTAAGGTCATGAAATATTTCAACTTATTTATTTATCTTTTATTTTATAATGGATTTACCTGGACCAATACATGATATTCTTGTAGTATTTCTGGGATCAGTTCTTATATTAGGAGGTCTGGGAGTAGTATTACTTACCAATCCCATTGATTCTGCCTTTTCATTGGGATTGGTTCTTGTTTGTATATCCTTATTCTATATTTCATTGAATTCCTATTTTGTAGCTGCCGCACAGTTCCTTATTTATGTGGGAGCCATAAATGTATTAATCATATTTGCTGTGATGTTCATGAACGGTTCAGAATATTCCAATGATTCCTATTTATGGACCTTTGGAGATAGGATCACTTCACTGGTTTGTACAAGTATTTTTTTTTCATTAATGACTACTATCCCAGATACGTCATGGTCCGGAATTTTTAGGACTACAAGATCAAATCAGATTATAGAACAGGACTTAATAAGTAACGTTCAACAAATTGGGATTCATTTATCCACAGATTTTTATCTTCCTTTTGAACTCATTTCTATAATTCTTTTAGTTTCTTTGATAGGTGCAATTACTATGGCTCGTCAATAATAGAATTCTAATAGAATATTCCTTTTTTAAAATTAAAGAATGAAAATGGATTTAATCTATTTTGTTTCAATCTACTGTGAATATCTTCTTTTGTTATGTAATTCTTCTAGTCTAGTCAACTAAATTGGTTTCATTTTTGTTCATATTGAAATAAATCGAGATAGATGAGGGATTTATCAATGATGTTAGAGCATGTACTTTTTCTAAGTGTTTATTTATTTTCTATCGGTATCTATGGACTGATCACAAGCCGAAGCATGGTTAGAGCACTTATGTGTCTTGAGCTTATACTGAATTCGGTGAATATAAATCTTGTCACATTTTCCGATATATTTGATAGTCGGCAATTAAAAGGAGAAATTTTCTCAATCTTTGTTATAGCTATTGCGGCTGCTGAAGCAGCTATTGGGCTAGCTATTGTTTCGTCGATCCATCGTAACAGAAAATCAACTCGTATCAATCAATCGAATTTGCTGAATAATTAGTTAGAATTCTTCTATTTTCACATAGAAATCAAAACATAAGACTTTTAGATATAATATTCTAAATAGAATCTAATAGAATTAGAATAATAAGATAATAGAATATTTTTATTTTTCTTTATTCTCTTTTTTCATATAAATTTATGATTTAGAGTTACGAACTTATTCTATAACTAACCTAATAACAAACGTATTCATCTGATATATAATATATCATAATATCCTTAATAGAATTAGATTTCTATATACTGTACTTTCTATATGTATATGAATCTATATAGATATAGAAAGTATAGTAAAATTCACATGAATTGAATTCGTAAACTCATATTTCATGATTATTGAAATGTAAATCAAAGTATCTTGGCCCTTTCTCATAAACAGATTAGAAAATCTATTGATTCTTCAAATTTTGATAAATCATTGATTCGTCTGGTGTCTACAATAGAAAATATATTATTTATATTTATTTCATTTTCTTATCTTATTTTACCAGATCGAAAATCTTTTGTGTTCAAAACTGGAATTTATAGACCCAATGTCACATTCAGTAAAGATTTATGATACATGTATAGGATGTACCCAATGTGTTCGAGCTTGCCCCACGGATGTATTGGAAATGATACCTTGGGACGGATGTAAAGCTAAGCAAATTGCTTCTGCGCCAAGAACCGAGGATTGTGTAGGTTGTAAAAGATGTGAATCCGCTTGTCCAACGGATTTTTTGAGTGTCCGTGTTTATTTATGGCATGAAACAACTCGCAGCATGGGTCTTTCTTATTGATATGTGACAAAAAACTCCACTTGAATCATTTGATTCCTCTTTACCGACAAAACCCCGTGCTCGGGAGAAGAATAATCTATTTTCTTTTCTCGAGTACGGACTTTTCTGGTCTAATTTTATCTTGTCTTTATCACGAGTTATTTTCCTTGGTTAACAATACTTCTTGTTTTGCCCATATTCGCGGGTTCTTCAATTGTCTTTTTCCCTCATAGGGGAAATAAGGTGTATAGGTGGTATACTCTATGTATATGTATCCTAGAGCTCCTTCTAATGACCTATGTATTTTGTTATCATTTCCAATTGGACGATCCATTAATCCAATTGAAGGAGGATTATAGATGGATCAATCTTTTTGATTTTCACTGGAGACTGGGAATCGATGGACTTTCCATAGGACCCATTTTACTGACAGGATTTATCACTACTTTAGCTACTTTAGCAGCTTGGCCAGTTACTCGAAATCCGCGATTCTTCTATTTCTTGATGTTAGCAATGTATAGTGGCCAAATAGGATCATTTTCTTCTCGAGACCTTTTACTTTTTTTCATCATGTGGGAATTAGAATTAATTCCTGTTTACTTACTTTTATCCATGTGGGGAGGAAAAAAACGCCTGTACTCGGCTACAAAATTTATTTTGTGCACTGCCGGAGGTTCCATTTTTCTCTTAATAGGAGTTCTAGGTATGGGTTTATATGGTTCCAATGAACCAACATTAGATTTAGAAAAATTAGCTAATCAATCGTATCCTGCAGCATTGGAAATAATACTCTATTTTGGTTTTCTTATTGCTTATGCTGTCAAATCACCGATGATACCCCTACATACATGGTTACCAGATACCCACGGGGAAGCACATTACAGTACATGTATGCTTTTAGCTGGAATATTATTAAAGATGGGAGCATATGGATTGATTCGGATCAATATGGAATTATTAGCTCACGCTCATTCTAGATTATCTCCCTGGTTGGTGATAGTAGGAATAATACAAATCATTTATGCAGCTTCAACTTCTCTCGGTCAACGCAATTTAAAAAAACGTATTGCCTATTCTTCCGTATCTCACATGGGTTTCATAATTATAGGAATTGGTTCTATAACTGGCATGGGACTTAATGGAGCCATTTTACAAATACTCTCTCATGGATTGATTGGTGCTGCACTTTTTTTCTTAGCAGGAACAAGTTGTGATAGAATACGTTTTGTTTATCTGGAAGAGATGGGGGGGATATCTATCCCAATGCCAAAAATCTTTACCATGTTTAGTAGTTTCTCGATGGCTTCTCTTGCATTACCAGGAATGAGTGGTTTTGTTGCAGAATTTTTAGTATTTTTTGGAATAATTACCAGCCCAAAATATCTTTTCATGCCAAAAATGTTAATTACTTTTGTAATGGCAATTGGAATGATATTAACTCCTATTTATTTATTATCTATGTTACGTCAGATTTTCTATGGATACAAACTATTCAATATTCCAAACTCAGATTTTTTTGATTCTGGACCACGAGAACTATTTGTTTTGATCTGTATCTTTCTACCTGTAATAGGAATTGGTTTTTATCCTGATTTCGTTCTCCCGTTATCGGTTGACAAGGTACAAGTTCTATTATCTAATTATTTTTATAGATACTAAATACTAATTTATAGATACTAAATACTAATTCTTTTTTTAGATTCAATACTAAATGAAATAAATTTCATTAATTGGAAAGAAAGTCTTAGAATTCTTTGACTTTCATATTTTCACGATTCTTCGTTGTACAATGAAAAAAAAAGGGAAGGGTGAATTAGAATTGTAATGAGATACATCTAAAGTTTTTGAGAACCATTTGAATAATTCCTCTATTTAAACGGTTCTCAAAAACTCGCACAAATTTTCATTGCATTGTGTATCAGACGATTTTTTTATGTATTCTTCATGTATTTTCTTTTATTCAATTAGATATTCATTGGAATGAACCATAACTATGGAACCCGATTCCTAATAGATTGATCCCAAAATAGCATATCCAAATTAGGAGAAATCCTATAGAAGCTACAAATGCCGAATTTGTCCCTTGATCTTGCAATTTTGGATTTGTTCTAGTATGTAAATAAATTGCAAATATGGTCCAAGTAATAAATGCCCAAGTTTCCTTAGGGTCCCAATTCCAATAAGAACCCCATGCTTCATTAGCCCATACTGCTCCAGAAAGAATGCCTATGGTTAAAAAGGTAAACCCTAAACTAATGACACGATAACTCCAATAATCCAAACGCTGAATTAATTGATATTTGTAAAAATTTTGAAATGAGAAGAAAGAAGTATTTTTTAATACACTTCCTTTTTGGTTCAAATATTCCATATCACCAAAGAAAAACGACTTCCTTAAACTGAAAAAATTCTTGTTTTTCAAAAAAGAATCGATTCTTTTTTGAAATGTAATCACTATAAGAGCAACTGATAATAACGATCCGCATAAAAGAGCTGCATAGCTCAATAGCATCATACTGACATGCATCATTAACCACTGAGATTGTAGAGCAGGTACTAATATTGCGGGTTGATGCATTTCAGTTGAAAGACCTGACGTGGCGAAACCTTGGGTAAAAATGGCACTTGGTGCAGTTATTGCGCTTAAATCATTTTTATGATTCCCAAGATACGGAATCATATGAATAATGGATAAACTCCATGAAAGGAAGATTAATGATTCGTATAAATTACTTAAGGGAAAATGTCCCGAAGAAATCCAACGAATAACTAAAAACCCTGTTATAGAGAAAAAAGTAGCTATCATCCCTTTTTCTGACGAATTATGTAATCCTTCGATTTCGTAGACTAATAAGTTCATCAAATGAATCAGAATCACAATTGAGATGATCGAAAAGGAAATATGATTTAATATATGTTCTAAGGTTGCAAATATCATAAAGAAGAGTCCCTTTTAAATAATTGAAATCGGGGAGGGGATTAAATAGAATCTATTGTGTCTATATTATTAATATGAAGAATTCTTTATGCCGCCACTCGGACTCGAACCGAGATGCTCTAGCACTGCTTCCTAAGAGCAGCGTGTCTACCAATTTCACCATGGCGGCTTACCTTAAATAATAAATAATAATATATATAATAGGAAATTCATGCTGAATTGTCGATATTCAATAAAGTTTAGGAAACAATGAAGAAAGATGCATTTCCATTCATCTGGAAATGTTAAATATAAAGAAAATATCAATAATACTTAATTAGTATCTTCGTAAGTTCAGTTTGAATAATCAACTTTTCCGTACTAGAAACTAGAAACCTAGCTCTTGTTTATCCAGAAGAGTCAGAACTCAATAGTTTCGTTCTCAGTCGGGGTATAAAATTCATAATTTTTTTCTAACGATTTTGAGATCCAACACCTTAGTATAAAGTAGAATGAAATATTCAGATTCTTCCTTGTCTACCGTAATTGTGCTTTTCTATTTTGAAAAGCACAATTCATAGGAAAGAAAAAACCATCTCACGAATTCAATATCAATCAATAGAAATTGAAATAAATAGAATAAAATAGAACATAAAAAATAAAAAGAAGAAAATAACTAAAATAGAATCTAATATTAATATAATAGAAATATATAAAGACTAGAAAAAATCTAAAAAAATGAGAAAAAATAAAATACACAATACTGAGTACTTTGAATCAAGTAGACAGAAAAATTCTTATTTTTCATATTACCTAGCTCTAACTAATATGAGAAGTAAAATACAAATACAATTTAGTAAAATTGAATCATTTGTCTTACAATTCAAAAATGGAAATTTGGAAGTTCTTTGAAACATGTCAATTAAGATTTTTCCAAGACTTTTTTTTGTCGCACAAAAAAACTTTTTGACTGTCCGGTGGAAACAGATTTAGCTAAAGAAAAAGCTTTTACTGCCTCTAAAGATCCCTTTTTTTTCCAAAGATTTCTACGAATATGCTTTTTTGACATAGAAGTACGTTTTTTTGGAACTGCCATTCAAAAGGTAGGTAACTCCTTTTTATCGTTGTATGTGAAAGACATATATTGTTCAAAAGAAATTACTCTTTATTAGTCATTATCTATACTTAATACTTCATTCCATAAATTTTGAAATCCCCTCAATAATATCATAACATAAAAATAGAAAAAAATAATAAAAGAAAAGAAAAATATTCTAAAACGATTCTATTTTAATAGACAAATAGATTTCTATTTTCTATCTTCATTCTGATATTTGCATAATGTAATAATCATATACGTATTTTAGATTTATTATTTTCTAAAGGAATATATACAAAAAGAATATACAAAATTAAAGTAATTAAAGTAATATAAATAGAATATGAATATTAAGATATAATATTAATTAATAATAATAATAATATTAATAGAATATAAGATATAATATTAGAGTCATATATACAATTATACAATATTGCAAATATTCATATTTAATATTCAGAATAGTAATAAAAAATCTCTTTCTTTTCTATATTTTTAAGTTAATTAATAACTAAACAATAAACTTGATTAATTCTTTGATATTTGACCAACCAATTGCAACTTTTCTTTAAAATATTTGATAAAAAAAAAGTCATAATTCCAATATTGTGTATTTTTGTATTTGATCTTTTTCATATTTTTTTCTTATTGTTTTGTTCTTTTCGAAAGAGATCAGAATTGGTGAATTGGAAACAATTATAAGAGAAAAAAAGAAAAATTTGTTTTCTTATGGAATATATATATAAATATGCATGGATAATACCCCTTTTTCCGCTCCCAGTTACTATGTCAATAGGATTTGGACTTCTACTTATTCCGACAGCAACAAAAGATCTTCGTCGTATGTGGGCTTTCCTAAGTGTTTTACTACTAAGTATAGCTATATGGTTTTCGGCCAATCTGTCTATTCAGCAAATAAATGGAAGTTTGACCTATCAATATCTATGGTCTTGGACCATCAATAATGATTTTTTATTAGAGTTCGGACACTTGATCGATCCACTTACTTCTATTATGTCAATACTAATTACTACCGTTGGAATCATGGTTTTTATTTATAGTGACAATTATATGTCTCACGATCAAGGATATTTGAGATTTTTTGCTTATATGAGTTTTTCCAATGCTTCAATGTTAGGATTAGTTACTAGTTCCAATTTGATACAAATTTATATTTTTTGGGAACTAGTGGGAATGTGTTCGTATTTATTGATAGGCTTTTGGTTCACACGACCCGTTGCAGCAAGTGCTTGTCAAAAAGCTTTTGTAACTAATCGTATAGGAGATTTTGGTTTATTATTAGGAATCTTAGGATTCTATTGGATAACTGGTAGTTTCGAATTTCGGGATTTGTTTCAAATAGTGAATATCTTGATCCATAATAATGGGGTCAATTCTTTATTTGCTACTTTATGTGCCTTTTTATTATTTGTTGGTGCAGTTGCTAAATCCGCACAATTCCCCCTTCACATATGGTTACCTGATGCCATGGAAGGACCCACTCCTATTTCGGCTCTTATACACGCTGCTACTATGGTAGCAGCAGGAATCTTTCTTGTAGCTCGGCTTCTTCCTCTTTTCATAGTTATACCTTACATAATGAATCTCATTTGTTTAGTAGGTATAATAACAGTACTTTTAGGAGCTACTTTAGCTCTTGCCCAAAGAGACATTAAAAGAAGTTTAGCTTATTCTACAATGTCTCAATTGGGTTATATTATGTTAGCTCTAGGTATAGGTTCTTATCGAGCTGCTTTATTTCATTTGATCACCCATGCCTATTCTAAAGCTTTATTGTTTTTGGGATCCGGATCCATTATTCATTCAATGGAACCTATTGTTGGATATTCACCAGAGAAAAGTCAGAATATGGTTCTTATGGGAGGTTTAACAAAATATGTTCCAATTACAAAAACTACTTTTTTTTTAGGTACACTTTCTCTTTGTGGTATTCCGCCTCTTGCTTGTTTTTGGTCCAAAGATGAAATTCTTCACGATAGTTGGTTGTACTCACCAATTTTCGCACTAATAGCTTGGTTCACAACAGGATTAACCGCATTTTATATGTTTAGGATGTACTTACTTACCTTTGATGGGTATTTGCGCATTCATTTTCAAGATTATAGTAGTATTAGTAGTACAAAAGATAGCTCGTTTTATTCAATATCTCTATGGGGAAAAGGGACACTTAATAAAGTCAATAGGAATTTCTTTTTTTCAAAAGATACAAAAGATATATCTAAAATTGACAAGAACGTAAGAAGTAAGATACGAGACTTTAGTACTTACTTTAGAAATAGGTACACTTATATGTATCCTCACGAATCGAGCAATACTATGTTATTTTCTCTCCTTGTATTAGTACTATTTACTTTGTTCATTGGATCAATAGGAATTTCTTTTAATGGAGGAATAATAG